AAAACTCATCGCCCATGGATAAAGAAAGACCGTTTCAACGTCAAAAACAACAAAAACTAGAGCAAACATGTAATAGCGGATTCGGAATTGTAACCAAGCGTCTCCCATGGGTTCTATACCTGATTCATAACTAGAGAGCTTCTCTGGTCCTTCACTAATTGGGGCTAAAACTCCGGAAATTACAAATGCCAAAATGGGAATAGCACCCGATATTATTAGAAATGCCCAGAAAATATCATATTCGTGAAGCAGAAACATAAATGGACTCCTATTAATGTGGAATAGGTTGAATTATTCGATTTGAATTTCAATTGTAAATTCATCCAGAACTTCTTAAAGGAAAAGGGAATTTTTTTTGATCAAATAAAACTACATAGTTTAGAGTTTGTTTGCCATGGTGCATGCCTTATTTAAAGATTCATACAATGGAACCCCACTTACCATTTTTTTTTGATTCCATTTAGATTTTAGATATGGTATCGATATAGGATGTTCCCACCCAAAGAAAACTCTCTTACTTTATCTCGGTTTCTCTTTTTAAAAAGTAATTCAATTAAATACAAAAAAATAGTCTAATTAGAATACTAATAAATAAGACTAATTATAACGTAAGAAATCGAATTAGTATAACTATATTTTTCTAGTTCATTTTATATTATAAAAATACAAATATAAAATGCATTATTTAATTCTTAATCCATTTTCACTTTTTTTTTTTCGTTTTTATTGAAAAAAAAAGTGGAATGTGTTAGGGCTATACGGACTCGAACCGTAGACCTTCTCGGTAAAACAGATCAAACTAATTATTATCGAAATGATGCGAACTGTTTCAAAGACCCAACATGCATTTTCTTGCATTGGGCTCTTTCATCAACTGATTGATATAAAGATCAGTTAGTCCACCATATTTTTTCTTTTTTACAGTTTTTTACAGGAAGATAATAAGATGGCTCCATGTGTTCTGTGATTCATGATTTGAATTCTGATCTAGGAACAATACCAAAGTGTTTCAAAGAGGGGTTACCTTGACTTAGGTCTGCCTCTGGCCTAGATTAACCTAAGTTAAATGGAATCTCTATCGCTCCGCTACAAGAGTCAAATATGAGACTTCATACACCTTAAAGTTCATAGGATAAAAAGAGGTTCTTTTGAGTCCCTTATACTCATTATGCCTAGCATTGAATGGGCTGGTATTTACCTTATCAATTAGCAAATCAATGGCAGGTTCTATTTCATTTGGCACCTGAATTCGCACTTGAATCGGACCAAATCAAATATTTGTCAGGCTATTGTTCTCTTGTTCCTTCGAATCTATGGAGTAAGACATCGATTTCTCAATAAGATCAATTATGTTCATTGCATAATGGGCCCCTTTGAAAAGCATTGGCGCACGTGTAAACGAGGTGCTCTACCTAACTGAGCTATAGCCCTTGTCATAGACATCTTAACATATAGAGAATTTCTTGTCAAGATCGGATCCCACATAAGAGTTCTTTAATCCGCTTACTGTTAATGGATTGGTATTGCGTAGAAAAAATATTCCACCTATAATCCCCGAGGCGATGGGTCCTTTTTTTGTGATGATGAATAACCTACTTAACTCAGTGGTTAGAGTATTGCTTTCATACGGCGGAAGTCATTGGTTCAAATCCAATAGTAGGTAGAACTTATTAGATACCATCAACTCTGGTATCTAATAAGTTTTTCTAGCCATCTTCTTTTTTTTGTTGTATCATCTAGAATTGATTGTATTCAATTGGCAGAATCAAAATATGGTATATAATAAAGAACCTCTAAAGAACTTCTTTTTTTTTATTATTTTTATGTGTTTTTTTTTTATTTAAATTTTAATTTTACTAGTAGGAAATAACATTAACAGCCTCTACTCGTGTCCGAGCTCGTCTGAGAGCTAGATTCGCCTCAATTGCTTGTCTCTTTCCCTGAGCTCCACTCAAGTTAGCTTCAGCTATTTCAAGAGCTTGTTGAGCCTCTTGCGGATCAATGTCAGTACTCATCTCCGCATCATTTCCTAAAATGGTGATCTCATTATTACTTATTCTAGCGAAACCACCCATCAAGGCTACCGTTAACCATTGGTCGTTGAGACGTATTCTCAAAAGACCTATATCTACCGCTGTGGCAATAGGGGCGTGGTTTGGTAATACGCCAATTTGTCCACTATTAGTAGATAAAATGATTTCTTTCACTTCTGAATCCAAAATAATTCGATTAGGGGTCAGTACACAAAGATTTAAAGTCATTTCTTCAATTTGCCCTCCCCTTCTAAGTTCATAGCTTTCGCGGTAGCTTCGTCGATGTTACCTACCAAATAAAAGGCCTGCTCGGGAAGACTGTCTAATTCCCCAGAAAGGATCAATCGAAACCCCCTAATTGTTTCGGCGAGACCAACATATTTCCCTGGAGAACCAGTAAAGACTTCTGCCACGAAGAAGGGTTGTGATAAGAAGCGTTCAATTTTTCGTGCTCTTGCTACAGTTAAACGATCTTCTTCGGATAATTCGTCCAACCCCAGGATAGCTATAATGTCCTGAAGTTCTTTGTAACGTTGTAAAGTTTCCTTAACTCTTTGAGCAGTTTCATAATGTTCCTCGCCAACGATCCGAGGTTGTAACATAGTTGACGTTGAATCTAAAGGATCGACTGCTGGATAAATACCTTTGGCAGCTAATCCTCTTGATAGTACGGTAGTAGCATCTAAATGTGCAAATGTCGTGGCAGGAGCAGGGTCGGTCAAATCATCTGCAGGTACATAAACTGCTTGGATCGAAGTTATAGACCCTTCTTTGGTGGAAGTAATTCTTTCTTGTAAAGAACCCATTTCGGTACTAAGGGTAGGTTGATAACCCACTGCAGAAGGCATTCTCCCTAATAAGGCAGATACTTCTGATCCCGCTTGAACGAAACGAAAGATATTGTCGATGAATAAAAGCACATCTTGTTCATTAATATCCCGGAAATATTCTGCCATGGTTAGTGCAGTCAAACCTACTCTCATACGAGCTCCTGGTGGTTCATTCATTTGACCATAGACTAGAGCTACTTTTGATTCTGCAATATTTTTTTCATTAATTACCCCAGATTCTTTCATTTCCATGTAGAGATCATTTCCTTCACGAGTACGTTCACCTACTCCACCAAATACGGATACGCCTCCATGAGCTTTGGCAATGTTATTGATCAATTCCATGATAAGTACTGTTTTACCCACGCCGGCTCCCCCAAATAGTCCAATTTTTCCTCCACGGCGATACGGAGCTAAAAGATCCACCACTTTAATCCCTGTTTCAAAGATTGATAATTTTGTATCTAACTGTATAAAAGCAGGCGCAGATCTATGAATAGGCGATGTTGTACGAGTATCTACAGGACCTAAATTATCAACAGGCTCTCCAAGAACATTGAAAATTCGTCCGAGAGTAGCTCCGCCGACTGGAACACTTAGAGCAGCTCCTGTATCAATCACTTCCATTCCTCTCGTCAGACCATCTGTAGCACTCATAGCTACAGCTCTAACTCGATTATTTCCTAATAATTGTTGTACCTCACAAGTCACATTAATTTGCTGACCGGCAGTATCTCGACCTTTAACTACCAAAGCGTTATAAATATTAGGCATCTTGCCCCGGGGGAAAACAACATCCAGTACTGGGCCAATAATTTGAGTGATACGTCCTAGGTTTTTTTCTTCAAGTGTGGAAACCGTAGAACCAGAAGGATTCGGATTGATTTTCATAATATAATAAAGTAAAATATGTCGAAATTCTTTTGATTGAGAGACTATGGTACATAGTACCAAATTGCAAATAAATTGCTGGTAGCAGTAATTAATTCAATACGAATTAAATGGGAATTAGTACTCGATTTAGTTGGTACCACCCAACCGAATAAAATTAAATCGTTTACTCATTAAATTTAAATGAGTAAATTTGCAAGTTCAATCTATTCTTTTTTCAAAGGATCAAGTAGATGAATAAGAATTGTGAGTAAGTGAAGTGTGTTTCATTTCTCTATCATTATATTATACAAAATACCAGCTATACTCGATTAGATGAAATCTATGAAATTCTAATTCGTGATTCATTATTACGATCTCATTGAATGTTTTCTTTTCCATATATCTAACTATATATCTATATATAGTTTAGTTAGTGTCTATTTTTTTTTTATTCCCCTTCTCTTTCATGGATGAATTATCCCTATTTTCACATCTAGGATTTACATATACAACACATATCACTGTCAAGGGGGAATTTTTCTTAGTATTTTTTTTTTTTTTAGATTCAAAATGGAAAGTGCCCAAATTCAATTATAAACTTGAAAAACAAAGATTGGGTTGCGCCATATATATCAAAGAGTATACAATAATGATGTATTTGGTGAATCAAATGCATGGTCTAATAAGAAACTTAATTCATTGATAATATTAGTTGAATATTTTTTGAAAGATTTTTGTCAAAGTTTTCACGCCTAATCTATATCGAGTAGACCTTGTTGTTGTAAGAATTCTTAATTCATGAGTTGTAGGGAGGGACTTATGTCACCACAAACAGAAACTAAAGCAAGTGTTGGATTTAAAGCTGGTGTTAAAGATTACAGATTGACTTATTATACTCCTGATTATGAAACCAAAGATACTGATATCTTAGCAGCATTCCGAGTAACTCCTCAACCCGGAGTTCCCGCTGAAGAAGCAGGGGCTGCGGTAGCCGCCGAATCTTCTACTGGTACCTGGACAACTGTGTGGACTGATGGACTTACCAGTCTTGATCGTTACAAAGGACGATGCTACCACATTGAGGCCGTTGTTGGGGAAGAAAATCAATATATTGCTTATATAGCTTATCCTTTAGACCTTTTTGAAGAAGGTTCTGTTACTAACATGTTTACTTCCATTGTGGGTAATGTATTTGGTTTCAAAGCCCTGCGAGCTCTACGTTTAGAGGATCTGCGAATTCCCCCTGCTTATTCCAAAACTTTCC